GGAACAGATCCAGTGGAGACGGGGTGGGGCCTGTAGCTCAGAAGGATTAGAGCACGTGGCTACGAACCACGGTGTCGGGGGTTCGAGTCCCTCCTCGCCCAAAGCCTTAAACCTTGACTTTTCCTATGGGGATAGGAAAGTCATGATCGGGATAGCGAACGCAGAGTTCTATAACTTGGGGTATAGTCATGTGTTGAAATGGAAAGTATTAATAGCAGAGCAAGTATATATTTCCAAAAAGTCGAAAACTAAGAGATAAAGGTTTTGTGAAATCTTCTAGAATATTAATTGGTAAAAGGATTGGAGTTGGCTTAATATATTTCTCGAAATAACTCAATCCCTTTTTGCTAAGACCCGCATAAAAATATGCCACTGACGTTAAAGCAAAAAAGCAAACATAGTATTTATACCATTCATGGGGGCGGCTAACTCCCACAGAGTTATCTCTCTGTGGCACCTGTGATAAGTACTCTATGGTTTGGTTCTTTAGCAGGTCTATTAATAGAAATAAATCGTTTATTCCCAGATGCTTTATCATTGATTTTAGTTATTAATATGTGAAGAAATGAAGGAGAATAGAATTCCATGTGACGATTCTTTTTTCAAATCTTTACGATAGATAAAAGGGATATAAATAAAAAGTTTAGCTCATCCAAAATTCAGTGAATAGAAATCAAGTAAGTTCGCTCAAGATCGAATTTTGGAAAAAAAAATGGGATTCATTAGTCTAGCGTAAGCTACACGAAATAATAGTCGAAAAGAAGAGACTGAAATAAGTAAGTTATGAGGATTTCGAATATTGAGAAAAAATGTTTGCAATACCAATAAAATCAAATAAATACCTAAATCAAAATAAATACCTAAATACAAAGTTATACATTTATTCTTGAATTAAGTAATAATTCTTAGTAGCATAGCCAAAAAGCCTTCTTCCTTATTAAGAATATCCATTATTATAGAACAGAATTTGATAAAAGAAGCTCTTTTGCAATTATTTTGTAATAAATCTTCTTTTGAAAAACTTGACTACGAAAATAAGAATTTTCCTTTTTTTCAAAAGGAAAATCTTTTTTAAACTCTTTTTGTTGCACATAAGGTTTCTCCTCCATAATACTTTTTTTATAAGGGCTAAAAACGAATCAATTTTTTTTTTGGCAGCGGATTACTCCATTTTTGTGGAGTATGCTAAAGCATGAATTAGTAACCGCATTATTTCGAATTTGCAATGGGATATACCCATGAATAAACAGGATCAAACCGGATTCCATCTTATTTCCATAATATTCCTATTCTTAAGCAAAGCCCCGAGCGAGAGGGCTTAGCTGATCATGATTTCTTTTTTATCTTTTTTTTCCTTCGAGAATGTGCATAAGTTCTACTTGACTCTGCCATTTTAAGAGTCTCCTCCTTTTTGCGTATGGAATTGCAACGCTTTTTTAAAGAAGCATCTATTAATTCGGAACTTAATTGTGAAATCATACTTGTACCCGAACGCTTTCGGGATCCTCCTATTAACCAACGAATGGCAAGTAATATTGCTTGTGAGAATTTCAATTTAATAGGGACTCTATAGACTTTTGCAGTCTTTCCCCTTTTTCGTTTTCTTGTTTTTACTCCTACGCCGGGAATTACTCTACTTATTGCTTGACGTAAAACATATACTGGATTTTGTTTTGTCTGTTGTCTAATATCTATCCCGGCTCGATAGAAAATTTGATAAGCCAATGATTTTTTTCCGTGTTTCATCATACGGTTAACCAACATGTTAACGACTCGACTACGACAAAATGGATCGAATTTCGCAGTTTTTTTTTTTGCAGGACCTCGACGTGACATGAGGGTGAAAGATGTTCAAGAATCCGTATTCTTTTTATAAGGACTAAAAACGAATCAATTTTTTTTTTTTTTTTGCTTTTTGACCCCATATTGTAGGGTGGATCTTGAAAGATAGGAAAGATCTCCCTCCAAGCCGTACATACGACTTTCGTCGAATACGGCTTTCCACAGAATTCTATATGTATCTATGAGATCGAGTATGGAATTCTGTTTACTCACTTGAGATTGAGTATCCGTTTCCCTCCTTTTCCTGTTAGGATTGGAAATCCTGTATTTTACATATCCATACGATCGAGTCCTTAGGTTTCCGAAATACATAGTTTAATGTAAAAAGAAGTGCTTCGAATCATTGCTATTTGACTCGGACCTGTTCTAAAAAAGCCGAGGTATTTCGAATTGTTTGTTGACACGGACAAAGTAAGGGAAAACCTCTGAAATGATTTCCATATTGGACCCTGGACATATAATAGTTACGAATCGAATCTCTTTAGAAAGAAGATCTTTTGTCTCATGGTAGCCTGCTCTAGTCCCCTTACGAAACTTTCGTTATTGGGTTAGCCATACACTTCACATGTTTCTAGCGATTCACATGGCATCATCAAATGATACAAGTCTTGGATAAGAATCTACAACGCACTAGAACGTCCTTGTTGACGATCCTTTA